GGTTTGTTTGTAACCAATATAAGTGTAAGGGCGATTAGATAATACTTGGTCAATTGATTGTACAAAAAAGGCAATAGTTTTCTTATTTATAGAAAAGTTATAGAAAAGAAAGAACGTCAAAAATCATAAAAAAAAAGAAAGTAAAGAACTTCTCAATTGGGTCAAGAATCCCTTTTTGGATTTTGTATGGATAAATAATCTTTCTATGTTATACTATTCAATTCTCGACGATGAATCGATTTGATAACTCAGATATTGTTATTCATAATATTGCTCCCATTCGATATCATCGAGATGAAATCGAATCTATCCCATTGAATTTCGAGGGGAAAGATTTATCATCTCTATGGGATTAAATCCCAAGTTATTGCGAAATAAAGAAAAACGAAAGGATGAGATTATGGAAGTAAATATTCTCGCATTTATTGCTACTGCACTCTTCATTCTAGTTCCTACTGCTTTTTTGCTTATAATATACGTAAAAACTGTTAGTCAAAGTGATTAATTTGAATAAAATTTGACTTCTTAGTTCTTATAAATGATTGCAGAAAAAAATGAAAGGGATTCTAATTTCGTGGCTTAGATGAAATGGGTGGACTAGAATCCGTAGTATTCTATGAGATAGATAGTATGTTAGAAAGAACTATATAGTTCTTTCTAACATACTATCTATCTTTATGACTCCCGGCATCTACCGAAAGAAAAAAATGGTCCGGGCATAGAAAATCAAGAAATCTTTTTTTTTTCTTTTTCCATTTCGAAATGGAAAAAGAAAGTAATGGATTGAGTTGAGTAGTTGACAAATCATCCAAAGAAAGGAACTCTCTAAAAACTTTTTTAAGTTTCGACGAAAAATATTAGTAACCCCTACCGATTTTAACCTTTGAATCGTGATATGAAATGAGTCAAGAAAGTATAACATAAAGGAAATTTCTAAAATAGAAAAAATACTAAACTAAGCACTAAGTGCACAATATGTGACTTGTTCAAAAAACTATATTAGTATGCATATACTATCTCGTTGGAGAACCACTATGCTTATCTTATTTCCCATAGAAAATTCATTTAATTTAATAACTAATACAATAACTACTAACTTTTCTCTTTGAAAAGGAAAGAGTCAAACCAAAACAAATAAAAAAGGAAGGGGGGAAGCCCTTTTCCTCATTTGTCCATACATAACTCTGGTAAGAGCCATCAAAATTGAAAATTTAGGAAGAATTCAATTCGTTTGGAATAAATTTCCTATTTTTTTCTTTTTAGTTTCGAAATATGAACATGGGAATCATTGAAATATTTGTTTAATTATGATTAACTAATCATAATTAAAAGGGAATTACTCATATATTCTACATAGAATACATTACTCGACTAGAATCCAATAAAATTTGGAAATGAAGATATATTGAATTCAATTTCAAATTGAAATAGTAAAATGAAAAAGTCTTTGCAGAACGATCTAAATTAATATAGTTTGATTTATCAACTCAATTAATAAGTAGTACCTCTAGAGTCCACTTCTTCCCCATACTACGAGTGAAAGGGAAAATGTAAAGACTACCATTAAAGCAGCCCAAGCGAGACTTACTATATCCATATAAATTATGTCTCCTAGCTCTATGAAGGAATTTTTCCATTATTGTTCAATAATAATAATAGAATGACTGGCGCAGAGTCAAAAAAGGTTTTGCCCACTACCTTTGATGAAACAACCCCAAAAATCCAATTAAAATGCATTTTTTAATTATAATTAATTATAATTATAAATAGAAGAACTACTTATATGATTCCTAGTAAAATCGGGAAAGATTAAGCACAAACAAAATACGTAACGACACCCTTGGAATTGGAAGTCTCAAGAAAATTTTTATAAGATGTAAGAATAATATAAGATGTAAGAATAATAAGACCTACTCTTTATTTTCTTGCTCTTCATTAAGTCAAAAGTATGAAAATTAGGTCTTACCTAAAATAAAAGAAAGAATTTTTTTTTACTATATTTTCTATATTTGATATGTATTTGTACGTTATATAAAAATTGAAAAATAGAAAACTAAAAATATATTGAATTGAAAAATGGATAGGTATAACTACTAGCCCATTCCCCATTCAATCGGTATTAGATTGATTGAATTCCTGAGTACTCAGGAATTTGCATAAGGTTCTATCCAAAGCGCCTTCCGCCCTTTCCATACCTACGAATGGATTCCCTGTAGCGCTAGCCAATCTAATTCAAGATCTAATCAGTAGACAGTACATTAGTCGTGTAAGGACTATTATATGAAGGATTTATCGATTCGATTCCTTTTTACTATTTATTACTACTAGAAATTTTCCTTGAATCCTAGATGCAAGAATTTACAGTACTTTAGAGAACATAACCTTCCGATGTTTTGAATCACAGAAGTATCAAGAGTCCTTTTCCTTTGCGTGCTTCTGTTGGGGACAAATTGGACAAGTTATATGAACAAAATGGAATCAAGGTATTTCGCGTCTTTTG